AAAGTGAAGGAATCATCATATAATAATCGAGAAATTGCAATAGAAAAGAAAAAGGGGAGGTTTGTGATGATTTTTAAATCTTTTCTACTAGGTAATCCATTATCCTTATGCATGAAGATAATAAATTCGGTCGTTGTGGTCGGGCTCTATTATGGATTTCTGACCACATTCTCCATAGGGCCCTCTTATCTCTTCCTTCTCCGAGCTCGGGTTATGGAAGAAGGAACCGAGAAGGAGGTATCAGCAACAACTGGTTTTATTGCGGGACAGCTCATGATGTTCATATCGATCTATTATGCGCCTCTGCATCTAGCATTGGGTAGACCTCATACAATAACTGTCCTAGTTCTACCGTATCTTTTGTTTCATTTCTTCTGGAACAATCAGAAAAACTTTTTTGATTATGGATATACTAACAGAAATTCAATGCGTAATCTCAGCATTCAATGTGTATTCCTGAATAATCTCATTTTTCAATTATTCAACCATTTCATTTTACCAAGTTCCACGTTAGCCAGATTAGTCAACATTTCTATGTTTCGATGCAACAACAATATGTTATTTTTAACAAGTAGTTTTGTTGGTTGGTTAATTGGTCACATTTTATTCATGAAATGGGTTGGATTGGTATTATTCTGGATACGGCAAAATCATTCTATTCGATCTAATAAGTATCTTGTGTCAGAATTGAGAAATTCTATGGCTCGAATCTTTAGTATTCTCTTATTTATCACCTGTGTCTACTATTTAGGCAGAATGCCGTCGCCTATTGTCACTAAGAAACTGAAAGAGAAAGAAACCTCAGAAACGGAAGAAGGGGGAGAAAGAAAGGAAGAAAGCGATGTAGAAACAACTTCCGAAATGAAGGAGACTAAACAGGAACAAGAGGGATCCACCGAAGAAAACCCTTCCCTTTTTTCGAAAGAAAGGGAGGATCTGGACAAAATAGATGAAACGGAAGAGATCCGAGTGAATGGAAAGGAAAAAACAAAGGATGAATTTCACTTTAAAGAGGCACGCTATCAAGATAGCCCAGTTTACGAATATTCTGATCTGGAGACCCATCAAAAGAATTGGGAATTGGGAAGACTGAAAGAAGAGCAAAAGAAAAGAATGAATAATATGTGGGTTGAAAAGGTTGAAAAAACTTTTGTCACTTTTTTTTTCGATTTTAATCGATGGAATCGTCCATTACGATATATAAAAAATGATAATTTAGAAAATGCTTTACGCAATGAAATGTCACATTTTTTTTTTTTTACATGTCTAAGTGATGGGAAACAAATAATATCCTTTACATATCCGCCCAGTTTATCGACTTTTTTGGAAATGCTAGAACAAAAAATCTCTTTGTACATAATAGAAAAACTCTATGACAAAGATCTTTATAATTCTTGGATAAATACTAATGAAAAAAAGAAGTGCAATTTCAATAATGAATTGAAAAGACGAATCCAAATTCTAGAAAAAAATGAGGGATACTCTAGTCTGAATATTCTTGAAAAAAGAACCATATTATGTGATGATGAAAAAAAAAAAAAATGCTTGCCAAAAGCATATGATCCTTTTTTCAACGGACCATATCGAGGAACGAGAAAAGAATTAGATTCACGTACAATCATGAATACTTATACAGATAAAAAAGATTTAGTAGAATCTTTTTTTATAAATAAGATTCATGATCTATTTATTAATGATTCCGCAGAATTTCACCGTCAACCATTTTTTAATTCTAAAGAAGAAAAAGTGATTGATTCAGAAAGTCAAGCAAAATATTTGCAATTTGTATTTGATGTAATTACAACACATACAAAAGATCAAAAAACAATGAAAAAGAAATCTATTGGAATTAGAATAGAAGAAGTCAGTAAAAAGGTTTCTCGATGGTCATACAAATTAACCGAGAATTTGATAAACGAGCAAGAAGAAAATGAAGAAGAATTGGAGGAAGATTATCATGATATTTATTCAAGAAAAGCAAAACGTGTGATAGTTTATAACGATAACGATAATGATCAGAATCTGAATAACAATGATAAAAATGATGATAAAACGGAAGAGGTGTCTTTGATACGTTACTCACAACAATCGGATTTTCGTCGCAATCTAATCAAAGGATCCATGCGCGCTCAAAGACGTAAAACAGTTATTTGGAACCTATTCCAAGTAAATGTACATTCCCCACTTTTTTTGGATCGTCTAGACAAAACATCTTCTTTTTCGTCTTTTGATATCAACGAAATAAAGAATCTCATTTTTAGGAATTGGATGGGCAGAGAGCAAGAATCAGAATTCAAAATTTCCTATTTTGAAAATGAAGATACGAAAGAAGAAAAGGAGAAAGAGAAAATAAAATATAAAAACGAACAGATAGAAATATCAGAAGCTTGGGATAGCTTTATAGTTACTCAAGTAATAAGAAGTTTGATGTTAGTAACCCAATCTTTTCTTAGAAAATACATTCTATTGCCTTCATTAATAATAGCCAAAAATATTTTCCGTATTTTATTATTCCAAATTCCCGAGTGGGTCGAGGATTTTAAGGAATGGAATAGAGAAATCCATATTAAATGCACCTATAATGGTGTTCAATTATCAGAAACAGAATTTCCTCAAGATTGGTTAATAGACGGTATTCAGATAAAGATTCTATATCCTTTCTGTCTAAAACCTTGGAGAAAATCTAAGGCACAATCTCATCAAAAAGATCTAATGAAAAAAAAAGAGAAAAGAATACATTCTTGTTTTTTAACAGTTTGGGGAATGGAAGCGGAACTTCCCTTTGGTTCTCCCCAAACACGACCTTCTTTTTTTAAACCTATTTATAAAGAACTTAAAAAAAAAAAAAAGAAGATGAAAAAGAAATTTTTACAAGTTATAAAATCTTTAAATAAAAAAATAAAATACTTTCTAAAAATTAGAAAAGAAAAAACAAAAGGGAACATCAAAATAGTTCAAGTTATCAAACTAATAATGAAAAAACTGGAGAAAGTAAATCCAATTTTCTTATTTGAATTGAGGAAAGAAAAAGTATATGAACTGAACGAAAACAAAAAAGATTTCAAAAGAAAGAATAAGATTCTTGGCGAATCGTTCGATTTAGAACGGACGATTCATGGGTTAAATTATTCACTAATAGAAAAAAGAATGAAAGATCTTTCTTATAAGACAATCAAAATAAGAAATCAAATTGAACGAACCGCAAAAGACAAGAAAAAAAGAAAAATAGTTCTAAATTATGATAATAAAGGATCGGGATCACAGAAACATATTTGGAAAATAAAAAAAAGTAAAAATATCCGATTAATGCGTAAATCATACTACTTTATCCAATCATTCATTGAAAAAATATACATAGATATTTTGCTATGTACCATTACCATTTCTAAGATCAATGCACAACTTTTCTTTGAATCAACAAAAAAGATCTTTACTAAATCCATTTACAACAATGAAATAAATCAAGAAAAAGAAGGAATTGATGAAATCAATCAAAATACAATGAATTTTATTTTGACTATAAAAAATCTTTTTTCAAATACTAAAAATACTAAGAATAGCAATCAAGATTCCAAAACTTATTGGAACTTATCTTCCCTGTCCCAAGCATATGTTTTTTACAAAATATCACAAAACCAATTACTTAATAAGTATCAATTGAGACCTGTACTTCAATATCAAGGGAGCTATCCTTTTTTTAAGGAGAATTTCAAAGACTATTGTATGATACACGGAATATTTAATTCTAAATCAAGACATAATAAGATTCATACGTATGTAATAAACGAATGGAAAAACTGGTTAAAAGGTCATTATCAATACAATTTATCTCAAAAAAAAAGGTCTCGATTAATACCTAAAGAATGGCGAAATAAAATCAATAAACATCGTATGATTCAAAAAAAGGAATCAAACCAATTGGATTTATATAAAAAATACCAATTCATTTATTCCATGAATAAAAATGACTATGCAGCGAATTCATTTATGAGTCAAAAAGACAAATGGAAAAAACATTACAGATATGATCTTTTATCATATAAATACCTAAGCAAATACATAAGCCTCCCTAATTTATACATTTCTGTACCAACATTAGATATAAACGGGGACCAAGAAATTCTATATCACTTCAATATATTAAAACCTGAATCCTTTTATGTATTGGTAAGTATACCTAGTAATGATTATCTAGAAAAAAAATATTTTATTAATAGGAATACAAATTTGGATAGAAAATATTTTGATTTTAGAATTCTCCATCTTTATTTTATAAATAATATTGATATTGAGATCTGGACCAATGCACATATTGGCATCAAGATTCATAAAGATACTAATACTGAAATTAAGAATTTCAAGAAAATGGAAAAAAAAGATCTTTTTTTTCCTACAATTCATCAAGAGATCAAACCATCCAATCAAAAAAGAAACTTTTTTGATTGGATGGGAATGAATAAAGAAAGGTTATATGATATTACATCAAATCATTATACTATATCCAATATAGAAACTTGGTTCTTCCCAGAATTTGTGCTACTTTTTGATGTATATCAAATTCGACCTTGGATCATCCCAATCAAATCACTCTTTTTTCATTTTTCTATAAATGAAAACATTAAAAACATTAAAGTAAATCCAAAGAAATCATCTAATAAAAATAAAAAAAAAGATCTTGAATTAGTAAATTCCAAGCAGGAAGAAAAAGAACAACAGGTTCAAGGAAATCTTGTATTGAATCTACTAAAAAAAAAACAATATAAGAGCAAGAATGAAATGGAACTAGATTTATTTTTAAAAAAATATTTCCTTTTTCAACTAAGATGGGCTGATCCCTTGAATAAAAAAATAATGAAAAATATCAGGATATATTGTCTCCTACTTAGACTGATAAATCCAAAGAAAATTGCTATATCTTCGATTCAAAGAGGTGAAATAAATCTAGATGAAATGCTGATTCAAAAGGACCTAGTTCTTGCAGAATTTATAAGAAAGGGAATATTTATTATTGAACCAATTTGTATATCTATACGAAAGGAAGGAAAATCTATTATATATCAAACTATGTATATTTCATTGGTCAATAATAAGAAGCACCAAAAAAATAAAAAAAAAAAAAGATATATTGAGAAAGCAGGGTTTGAAAAATCCATTGCACGACACAGCAACATATTTTTGATTGGAGACGAAAATCATTATGATTTACTTGTTCCTGAAAATATTCTATCTCCCATACGTCGTAGAGAATTTCGAATTCGAATTTGTTTAAATTCCCGGAATTTTAATGTTGTGGATAGAAATCCAAGATTTTGCAATGAAAACAAAATAAGAAACTGTGAACAATTTTTGAATGAGGACAAACATATTAATACAGATATAAAAAATATCATTAAATTCAAATTGTTTCTTTGGCCCTATTATCGATTAGAAGATGTAGCTTGTATGAATCGCTATTGGTTTGATACCAATAACAGCAGTCGTTTCAGTATGTCAAGAATACATATGTATTCACAATTCAGAATGAATTCAATTCCAATGAAAAATGAAAAAGAAAAAATTTAGAGTGGATTTCCTACATATCGTGTAACATATTTGGTAGATGAAAGACGAAACATATACACTGTATAACATTATAATACATGATGCTGATTTCATAGTGTATAAATTTTCATTAGTAAGAACGGAATCCTTTTAAGTAAAAATAAATTGTTCTCTTTTGTGAATACATATATGTTTTGTATATTTGGATCAAATATACAAAACATAAATCACATAAAAAAAACAAAGTAGTATATTAATGAAATACAATTTTGATGTATACTAGATGAAAATAATTGGGATAATCAATATTATTATTTTTCCTGATCGGTAAAATTCACAGAAAAGAAAGATAGAAATTTTAAATTATGGTTAAAAATTCATTCATCTCAGTTATTACACAAGAAGAAAAAGAAGAAAATAGTGGGTCTGTTGAATTTCAAGTATTCCATTTCACCAGTAAGATACGGAGACTTACTTCACATTTAGAATTGCACAAAAGAGATTTTTTATCGCAAAGAGGTCTACGAAAAATTCTGGGAAAACGTCAACGATTATTAACTTATTTGTCAAAGAAAAAGAAAGTGCGTTATAAGAAATTAATGGATCAGTTAGATATTCGGGAACCAAAAACTCGTTAATTAAATTTTAATTTCTTATTTGAGTTTCTTATTATTTTCTTATTATTATCCTTATTCTTTTTTAATTATTTTTTTATTAGTTCAGTTATTTTTTTTTTTTTAGATTTTTCATTTTAATAAATTCATGAAATAATGAATTAAGGAAAAAATATGACTGTATCGGCTACAAGAAAAAATTTCATAATAGTTAATATGGGTCCTCACCACCCATCAATGCATGGTGTTCTTCGGCTGATCGTTACTCTGGATGGTGAAGATGTTATTGACTGTGAACCTATATTGGGATATTTACACAGAGGGATGGAAAAAATAGCAGAGAACCGAACAATTATACAATATTTGCCTTATGTAACACGTTGGGATTATTTAGCTACTATGTTTACAGAAGCAATAACAGTAAATGCACCAGAACGATTGGAAAGTGTTCAAGTGCCTAAAAGGGCCAGTTATATCAGAGTTATTATGCTAGAGTTGAGCCGTATAGCCTCCCATTTGTTATGGCTTGGACCTTTTATGGCCGATATCGGTGCACAGACTCCCTTTTTCTATATTTTAAGAGAGAGAGAATTAATATATGATCTATTCGAAGCCGCCACAGGTATGCGGATGATGCATAATTATTTCCGCATCGGAGGAGTAGCTGCGGATTTACCTTATGGCTGGATAGATAAATGTTTTGATTTCTGTGATTCTTTTTTAAAAGAAGTTGTTGAGTATCAAAAACTCATTACGCGAAATCCCATTTTTTTGGAACGAGTTGAAGGAGTGGGCATTATTGGTGGAGAGGAGACAATAAATTGGGGTTTATCAGGACCAATGTTACGAGCTTCTGGAATACAATGGGATCTTCGTAAAGTTGATCGTTATGAGTGTTACAATAAATTTGATTGGGAAGTCAAATGGCAAAAAGAAGGCGATACATTAGCTCGTTATTTAGTAAGAATTGGTGAAATGCAAGAATCTATAAAAATAATTCAACAGGCTCTAGAAGGAATTCCCGGAGGACCTTATGAGAATTTAGAAAACCGGCGTTTTCATAGGACAAAGAATTCCGAATGGAATAATTTTGAATATAGATTTATTACTAAAAAACTTTCACCCAATTTTGAATTGTTAAAACAAGAACTTTATGTAAGGGTAGAGGCCCCAAAAGGAGAATTAGGAATTTATTTACTAGGAGATAGTAGTGTTTTCCCCTGGAGATGGAAAATTCGTCCACCCGGTTTCATCAATTTGCAAATTCTTCCACAGCTAGTTAAAAGAATGAAATTGGCTGATATCATGACGATACTAGGTAGTATAGATATCATTATGGGAGAAGTTGATCGTTGAAATGATAATTTATACAACAGAAGTACAAACTATTCATTCTTTTTATAGATTAGAATCTTTAAAAGAAGTCTATGAACTCATATGGATTTTTGTCCCCATTTTAACCCTTGTCTTAGGAATCACAATGGGGGTATTAGTCATTGTGTGGTTAGAAAGAAAAATATCTGCAGCAATACAACAACGCATTGGACCTGAATATGCCGGCCCTTTAGGAATTCTTCAAGCTTTAGCGGATGGGACCAAACTACTTTTGAAGGAGGATCTTCTTCCATCTAGAGGTAATATTCGTTTATTTAGGGTCGGACCTTCTATAGGATTTATATCAATTCTACTAAGTTATTTAGTAATTCCTTTTGGATATCACCTTGTTTTAGCTGATCTCAGTATAGGTGTTTTTTTATGGATTGCCTTTTCAAGTATTGTCCCCATCGGTCTTCTTATGTCAGGATATGGATCAAATAATAAGTATTCCTTTTCAGGTGGTCTACGAGCTGCAGCTCAATCAATTAGTTATGAACTACCATTAACTCTATGTGTGTTAGCAATATCTCTACGTGTGATTCGTTGGAACATGAACTTTTTCTTATCTCTTTTCTAGAAAAGAGATAAGAAATGAATTGAAACTTCAATACAATAAAATTGAAATAGAATTCAATATTTCAATATGAATATGAAATAAAAGAAGAAAAAAAAAAATTTTTTTATTAATTTCTTTCTTTATCTTCACTTACTTTATAAAGTAAGTGAAGATAAAGAAATTGAATATATTGAATAAATATCTTCATCTTTTTTATTAAAAATTTCAGTTCGATGAGTGAAATCAGATAGTTATATGAGTGAAACAAAACTGCTCCTCAATTTGCAGTAAAACAATAAAAATCTCATTCCCTAGGTACAAGAAGAAAAATGAAGTAACTATAAGTTGTTTACCCCAAGATTGAGATTCTTTTCTTAGTCGTCATATCTTGAAGCGGATGCAAAAGATCAACTGTATTTATTACTATACTGGGGATCAATCAAAAATAAGTGGGCAGTTAGGAACACCAAAGTACGCAAAGGATGAGTAATGGAAATAATGTAAGGTATCAAAAAAAGGAATTTTTACATAAAACGAATCATACTAAGGGCTTGAAGTTGGTAGAAATTATCAAGCAGTACTTCCCAACGATTCCGATCTAGAGTATGCTACTATTACTATTCGCTGATTAAATAAATGACTATCAAGAACGAATTAATCCTTTATTTTATTTCTTTAGTTTTCAAATTAAAAAAGAAGAAAAGGAACAAGACAAATAGAATGTAATACAATAATAGAATTAAAAATAATAAAACGGGAATAATAAGAAAAGATTTCTTTCTTCATACATATGGAAATTCTTATTATGGATTCATTAACTACTACCCAATTTTTTCTTTTTATGAATATAACGAGTATTTAATTTAAGGATTAAGTTATTGCTGAACAAAGAGAAATCTTGATTCTTATCATTATAAGGGATAAGATCAATTCGGAAGTGCTTTTTCTTATTCTAGCAGACAGAATCTGATTGGTCAAATTGAGGGCTCTCCAATCTCTAATTTATCTTTACATTGTATTTACCTAAGGTCCAAGGAGATCAATAATACTGAACTAGTCCTTACCTTACATTTTTTTGTGGCCATAGAGGAGCCGTATGAAGCTTAGGTTTCATGTACGGTTTTGGAATAGCGATGGAAGCGGTGATGTTATCATCGACTATAATTATCTAACAGTTCAAGTACAGTTGATATAATTGAGGCACAGTCCAAATATGGTTTTGGGGGATGGAATCTGTGGCGCCAGCCCATAGGTTTTCTAGTTTTTCTAATGTCTTCTCTAGCAGAATGTGAAAGATTACCCTTTGATTTACCAGAAGCAGAGGAGGAATTAGTAGCAGGTTATCAAACCGAATATTCAGGTATAAAATATGGGTTCTTTTATCTTGCTTCTTACCTAAATCTATTAGTTTCTTCATTATTTGTAACAATTCTTTACTTAGGTGGGTGGAATTTTTATATTCCGTACATACCTATTACTGAATCTTTTGGAATAAATAATAGGTTTAGAATCTTTTTAATAGCAATTAGTATCTTTATTACATTAGCTAAAGCTTATTTGTTTCTGTTCATTCCTATCACAACAAGATGGACTTTACCTAGGATGAGAATGGATCAATTATTAAATCTTGGATGGAAATTTCTTTTACCTATTTCTCTAGGTAATCTATTATTGACAACTTCTTTTCAACTTGTTTCACTATAAACTCTAAATAAAAATAAGAAATTAAGAGAAAACAATAATGAATATTCTATATTCATAACTTATATAAATCAAGAGAAAGAAACATGAATTTTATTCATGGATATCTAAAATATGTTACCTATGGTTACTGGGTTCATGAATTATGGCAAACAAACAATACGATCCGCAAGGTACATTGGACAAAGTTTCATAATTACCTTATCCCATACAAATCGTTTACCTATAACTATTCAATATCCTTATGAAAAATCAATCACATCAGAGCGTTTTCGTGGTCGAATCCACTTTGAATTTGATAAATGTATTGCTTGTGAAGTATGTGTTCGCGTATGTCCAATAGACCTTCCCATTGTTGATTGGAAATTTGAAAAAGATATTAATAAAAAACAATTGCTTCATTATAGTATTGATTTTGGTGTCTGTATATTTTGTGGTAACTGTGTCGAGTATTGTCCAACAAACTGTTTATCGATGACTGAAGAATATGAGCTTTCCACTTATGATCGTCACGAATTAAATTATAATCAAATTTCTTTAGGTCGGTTACCAATGTCAATAATTGAATATTACACAATTCAAAACAATTCAAACAATTATTGATTCAACAAATCAAATGAAAAAATAAAAAAATCCATTGTTTGATTCAAGAACGCTTAACAATTACTAAGATCTTTTTTTTTTAATAAAGTAGGATTAGCCAAATAACTTTCTTTTATCTATCTAATAATATTCATTTTTTTTCATTCAATTAGGAAAGTATCATATAAAAAATATAAAAAAGAGTTCCTTTCCCGGACCCTTAGTAAGGTCATGAAATATTTTAACTTATTTATTTATCTTTTATTTAATAATGGATTTACCTGGACCAATACATGATATTCTTGTAGTATTTCTGGGATCGGTTCTTCTATTAGGAGGTCTGGGAGTAGTATTACTTACCAATCCCATTGATTCTGCCTTTTCATTGGGATTGGTTCTTGTTTGTATATCCTTATTCTATATTTTATTGAATTCCTATTTTGTAGCTGCCGCGCAGTTCCTTATTTATGTGGGAGCCATAAACGTATTAATCATATTTGCTGTGATGTTCACGAAAGGTTCAGAATATTCCAATGATTCCTATTTGTGGACCTTTGGAGATCGGATCACTTCACTGGTTTGTGCAAGTATCTTTTTTTCATTAATGACTACTATCCCAGATACGTCATGGTCCGGAATTTTTTGGACTACAAGATCAAATCAGATTATAGAACAGGACTTAATAAGTAACGTTCAACAAATTGGGATTCATTTATCAACAGATTTTTATCTTCCTTTTGAACTCATTTCTATAATTCTTTTAGTTTCTTTGATAGGTGCAATTACTATGGCTCGTCAATAATATAATAAGAAATAAGATATATTAAGAAATAATAACTTCCTTATTTGAAAATGAAAAAAGAATTGAATCTATTTTCTTTCAATCTACTGTGAATATATTGTTGAATATATTGTTTTGTTCTGTAATTCTTCTAGTCTAGTAAACTGAATCGGTTGAATTTTTTTTTTCATATTGAAATGAATCAAGATAGATGAGGAATTTATCAATGATGTTAGAGCATGTACTTTTTCTCAGTGTTTATTTATTTTCTATCGGTATATATGGACTGATCACAAGCCGAAGCATGGTTAAAGCACTTATGTGTCTTGAGCTTATACTGAATTCGGTGAATCTAAATCTTGTCACATTTTCCGATATATTTGATAGTCGGCAATTAAAAGGAGAAATTTTCTCAATCTTTGTTATAGCTATTGCGGCTGCTGAAGCAGCTATTGGGCTAGCTATTGTTTCGTCGATCCATCGTAACAGAAAATCAACTCGTATCAATCAATCAAATTTGCTGAATAATTAATGACAATTCTTTTATTTTTACATATAAATAAAAAAATAAGACTTTAAATAATCTAATAATAATCTAATTAAATAATATAATATCTAATAGAATTAGAATTAAATAGAATCTAATATTCTCTTAATATTATTATTTTCTTATTTATCTTCTTTATTCTCTTTTTTCATATAGATTTCTTATTTAGAGTTACTAACCTATTCTATAACTAACCTAATAACAAACATATTCATCTGATATATAATCTATCATCATATCCTTAATTCTAATTTTATATAAAATTAACATGAATTTCATTTGTAAACTCATATTTCATGGTTATTAAAATGGAAATCAAAGTATCTTGGCCTTTTCTCATAAACAGATTAGAAAATTTATTGATTCTTCAAATTTTGACAAATCATTGATTCGTCTGGTGTTTACAATATAAAATATATGATTTCTTTCATTTTTTTTTACCAGATCGAAAATATTTTGTGCTCAAAACTGGAATTTATAGACCCAATGTCACATTCAGTAAAGATTTATGATACATGTATAGGATGTACCCAATGTGTTCGAGCTTGCCCCACGGATGTATTGGAAATGATACCTTGGGACGGATGTAAAGCTAAGCAAATTGCTTCTGCGCCAAGAACTGAGGATTGTGTAGGTTGTAAAAGATGTGAATCCGCTTGTCCAACGGATTTTTTGAGTGTCCGTGTTTATTTATGGCATGAAACAACTCGCAGCATGGGTCTTTCTTATTAATATGTGACAAAAAACTCCACTTGAATCATTTGATTCCTCTTTACCGACAAAAGTCCGTACTCGAGAAAAGAAAATCTATTATTCTTCTCCCGAGCACGGGGTTTTCTGGTCTAATTTTATCTTGTCTTTATAATGAGTTATTTTCCTTGGTTAACAATACTTATTGTTTTGCCCATATTTGCGGGTTCTTCAATTGTCTTTTTTCCTCATAGGGGAAATAAGGTATATAAGTGGTATACTCTATGTATATGTATCCTAGAGCTCCTTCTAATGACCTATGTATTTTGTTATCATTTCAAATTGGACGATCCATTAATACAATTGAAGGAGGATTATAAATGGATCAATCTTTTTGATTTTCACTGGAGACTGGGAGCCGATGGACTTTCCATAGGACCCATTTTACTGACAGGATTTATCACTACTTTAGCTACTTTAGCAGCTTGGCCAGTTACTCGAAATCCGCGATTTTTCTATTTCTTGATGTTAGCAATGTATAGCGGCCAAATAGGATCATTTTCTTCTCGAGACCTTTTACTTTTTTTCATCATGTGGGAATTAGAATTAATTCCTGTTTACTTACTTTTATCCATGTGGGGAGGAAAAAAACGCCTATATTCGGCTACAAAGTTTATTTTGTGCACTGCCGGAGGTTCCATTTTTCTCTTAATAGGAGTTCTAGGTATGGGTTTATATGGTTCCAATGAACCAACATTAGATTTAGAAGAATTAGCTAATCAATCGTATCCTGCAGCATTGGAAATAATGCTCTATTTTGGTTTTCTTATTGCTTATGCTGTCAAATCGCCGATGATACCCCTACATACATGGTTACCAGATACCCACGGAGAAGCGCATTACAGTACATGTATGCTTTTAGCTGGAATATTATTAAAGATGGGAGCATATGGATTGATTCGGATCAATATGGAATTATTAGCTCACGCTCATTCTAGATTATCTCCCTGGTTGGTGATAGTAGGAATAATACAAATCATTTATGCAGCTTCAACTTCTCTTGGTCAACGCAATTTGAAAAAACGTATTGCCTATTCTTCCGTATCTCACATGGGTTTCCTAATTATAGGAATTGGTTCTATAACTGGCATCGGACTTAATGGAGCCATTTTACAAATACTCTCTCATGGATTGATTGGTGCTGCACTTTTTTTCTTAGCAGGAACAAGTTGTGATAGAATACGTTTTGTTTATCTCGAAGAGATGGGGGGGGTATCTATCCCAATGCCAAAAATCTTTACCATGTTTAGTAGTTTCTCGATGGCTTCTCTTGCATTGCCAGGAATGAGTGGTTTTGTTGCAGAATTTTTAGTCTTTTTGGGAATAATTACCAGCCCAAAATATCTTTTCATGCCAAAAATGTTAATTCTTTTTTTAATGGCAATTGGAATTATATTAACTCCTATTTTTTTATTATCTATGTTACGTCAGATTTTCTATGGATACAAGCTATTCAATATTCTAAACTCGAAATTTTTTGATTCTGGACCACGAGAACTATTTGTTTCGATCTGTATCTTTCTACCTGTAATAGGAATTGGTATTTATCCTGATTTTGTTCTCCCATTATCGGTTGACAAGGTACAAGTTCTATTATCTAATTATTTTTATAGATAATAATTCTTTTTTTAGATTCAATAAGAAATGAAATTTCTTTCATTTCTTGGAAATAAAGTATTAGAATTCTTTGACTTTCCTAATTTCATGATTCTTCGTTGTACAATGAAAAAAGGGGAAGGGTTAATTAGAATTGCAATGAGATACATCTAAAGTTTTTGAGAACCTTTTCATCAATGGACTCCTGATGTATACGAAGGAGTCCATTGATGAAAAGGTTCTCAAAAACTCGCACAAATTTTCATTTTGTATCAGACGATTTTTTATGTATTCTTCGTATAGTTTATTTTATTCAATTAGATATTTATTGGAATGAACCATAACTATGGAACCCGATTCCTAATAGATTGATCCCAAAATAGCATATCCAAATTAGGAGAAATCCTATAGAAGCTACAAATGCCGAATCCTTGCCTTGATCTTGCAATTTTGTATTTGTTCTAGTATGTAAATAAATTGCAAATATGGTCCAAGTAATAAATGCCCAAGTTTCCTTAGGGTCCCAATTCCAATAAGAACCCCATGCTTCATTAGCCCATACTGCTCCAGAAAGAATGCCTATGGTTAAAAAGGTAAATCCTAAACTAATGGCACGATAACTCCAATAATCCAAACGCTGAATTAATTGATATTTGTAACAATTTTGAAATGAGAGGAAAGAAGTCATTTTTAAGACATTTACTTTTTCGTTAAAATATTCCATATCACCAAAGAAAAACGACTTCCTTAAACTGAAAAGATTCTTTTTTTTCAAAAAAGAATCAATTTTTTTTTGAAATGTAATCACTATAAGAGCAACTGATAATAACGATCCGCATAAAAGAGCTGCATAGCTCAATAGCATCATACTGACATGCATCATTAACCACTGAGATTGTAGAGCAGGTACTAATATTGCGGGTTGATGCATTTCAGTTGAAAGACCTGATGTAGCGAAACCTTGGGTAAAAATGGCACTTGGTGCAGTTATTGTGCTTAAATCATTTTTCTGATTCCCAAGATACGGAATCATATGAATAATGGATAAACTCCATGAAAGGAAGATTAATGATTCGTATAAATTACTTAAGGGAAAATGTCCCGAAGAAATCCAACGAATAACTAAAAACCCTGTTAGAGAGAAAAAAGTAGCTATCATCCCTTTTTCTGACGAATTACGTAATCCTTCGATTTCGTAGACTAATAAGTTCATCAAATGAATCATAATCACAATTGAGATGATCGAAAAGGAAATATGAGTTAATATATGTTCTAAGGTTGCAAATATCATAAAGAAGAGTCCCTTTTAAATAATTGAAATTGGAGAGGGGATTAAATAGAATCTATTGTGTCTATATTATTCATATTAATTAATATTAATAATTAAAATGAATGCCGCCACTCGGACTCGAACCGAGATGCTCTAGCACTGCTTCCTAAGAGCAGCGTGTCTACCAATTTCACCATGGCGGCTTACTTTAACTTTAAATAATATTTAAATAAGAATAGTTAATTCATATTGAATTGTCTAGATTCAATAGAGTTTAGGAAACAATGAATAAAGACGCATTTCCATTTATATTGAAATTTTCAATATCAATAATACTTAATTAGTATCTTCTTCAGTTTTAATAATAAACTTTTCCGTACTAGAAACCTAGCTCTTTTTTTTATCCAGTTATCCAGAAAAATCAGAACTCAATAGTTTCGTTCTCAGTCGGGGTATAAAATTCATAATTTTTTTTTCTAATTATTTTGAGACCCGATTAGTATTAAAGTATAAAGTATAATGAAATATTCAGATTCTTCCTTGTCTATCGTAATTGTGCTTTTCTATTTTGAAAAGCACAATTTATAGGAAAAAAACCATCTAACGAATTCAATATCAATCAATAGAAATTTAAATAAATAAAAGAAAATAAACAATACTGAGTACTTTGAATCAAGTAGACAGAAAGATTCTTATTTTTCATATTACCTGGCTCTAACTAATATAACTAATATGGAGAAGTCAAATACAAATACAATTTAGTAAAATTGAATCATTTGTCTTACAATTCAAAAATGGAAATTTGGAAGTTATTTGAACATGTCAATTAAGATTTTTCCAATACTTTTTTTTGTCGCACAAAAAAACTTTTTGACTGTCCGGTGGAAACAGATTTAGCTAAAGAAAAAGCTTTTACTGCCTCTAAAGATCCTTTTTTTTTCCAAAGATTTATACGGATATGCTTTTTTGACATAGAAGTGCGTTTTTTTGGAACTGCCATTCAAAAGGTAGGTGGCTCTTTTTTATCGTTGTATGTGAAAGACATATATTGTTCAAAAAGAATTCCTCTTTATTAGTCATTATCTATACTTACTACTTTATTCCATAAATTTCAAAATTCCCTCAATAATATCATAACATACAAATAGAAAAAAAAAGAAGAAAAGAAAAATATTCTAAAACGATTCTATTTTCATATACAAATCAATTTTGATTTTCTATCTTCATTCTGATATTTGCATAATGTAATAATTACATACGCTTTTTATATTCAAAGGAATATATATAAAGAATAAAAAAAAGTAATAAAATTTTAATATAATATTAAATATTTTTTAATATATTTTAATTTTTAATATAGAAATATTCATATTTACTATTCAGAATAGTAATGAAAAATATTTATCTAATTATTTATTTAATTTATTTATCTAATTTATCTAATATACTAAAATATAAAATAAAATAGTAAAGTAAAAAGTAAGAAAATATATAGTATATACTCTAATATATAGATATAATCTATACTATAGATTATAATCTAATAATATAAGAATAGAATAATCTAATAATATAAGAATAGAATAATCTATTATTAATAGTATTATGAATAGAAATAGACTGAAAAAGTCTCAAAGTATAAATAAAAATAAATATTAAATATATAGAAATATATAGTATATAAAAGAAAAGATTAGATCTAAATATTAGAAAAAAAAAAAAAAAGAAAAATAGATAGAGAAATCTGTAACTGAATTTTCATATAAATAGATTTTACATCTATTTCAAATATTTGATAAAACAAAAAGTTATAATTCCAATATTTGTATTTTTGTATTTGATCTTCTTTTTTTTTATTTCAAAAATAAAGAGAAAAACAATAAGAATTGGTGAATCAAAAACAATTATAAGAAAAAAGAAAAATTTGTTTTCTTATGGAATATACATATAAATATGCATGGGTAATACCCCTTTTTCCGCTTCCAGTTACTATGTCAATAGGATTTGGACTTCTACTTATTCCGACAGCAACAAAAGATCTTCGTCGTATGTGGGCTTTCTTAAGTGTTTTACTACTAAGTATAGCTATGTGGTTTTCGGCCAATCTGTCTATTCAGCAAATAAATGGAAGTTTGACCTATCAATATCTATGGTCTTGGACCATCAATAATGATTTTTTATTAGAGTTCGGACACTTAATCGATCCACTTACTTCTATTATGTCAATACTAATTACTACTGTTGGAATCTTGGTTTTTATTTATAGTGACAATTATATGTCTCACGACCAAGGATATTTGAGATTTTTTGCTCATATGAGTTTTTTCAATGCTTCAATGTTGGGATTAGTTACTAGTTCCAATTTGATACAAATTTATATTTTTTGGGAACTAGTGGGAATGTGTTCGTATTTATTGATAGGCTTTTGGTTCACACGACCCGTTGCAGCAAGTGCTTGCCAAAAAGCTTTTGTAACTAATCGTATAGGAGATTTTGGTTTATTATTAGGAACCTTAGGATTTTATTGGATAACTGGTAGTTTCGAATTTAGGGATTTGTTCCAAATTATGAATACCTTGATCCAAAATAATGGGGTCAATTCTTTATTTGCTACTTTATGTGCCTTTTTATTATTTGTCGGTGCACTTGTTAAATCCGCACAATTCCCCCTTCACGTATGGTTACCTGATGCCATGGAAGGCCCCACTCCTATTTCGGCTCTTATACACGCTGCTACTATGGTAGCAGCAGGAATTTTTCTTGTAGCTCGACTTCTTCCTCTTTTCATAGTTATACCTTACATAATGAATCTCATTTGTTTAGTAGGTATAATAACAGTACTTTTAGGAGCTACTTTAGCTCTTGCCCAAAGAGACATTAAAAGAAGTTTAGCTTATTCTACAATGTCTCAATTGGGTTATATTATGTTAGCTCTAGGTATAGGTTCTTATCGAGCTGCTTTATTTCATTTGATAACCCACGCCTATTCTAAAGCTTTATTATTTTTGGGATCCGGATCCATTATTCATTCAATGGAACCTATTGTTGGATATTCACCAGAGAAAAGTCAGAATATGGTTCTTATGGGAGGTTTAACAAAATATGTTCCAATTACAAAAATTACTTTTTTTTTAGGTACACTTTCTCTTTGTGGTATTCCGCCTCTTGCTTGTTTTTGGTCCAAAGATGAAATTCTTCACGATAGTTGGTTTTACTCACCAATTTTCGCACTAATAGCTTGGTTCACAACAGGATTAACCGCATTTTATATGTTTAGGATTTACTTACTTACCTTTGATGGGTGTTTGCGCATTCATTTTCAAGATTATAGTAGTTTTAGTAGTACAAAAAATAGCTCGTTTTATTCAATATCTTTATGGGGAAAAAGGACACTTAAGAAAGTCAATAGGAATTTCTTTTTTTCAAAAGATATATCTAAAATTGACAAGAATGTAATAAGTAAAATACAAGACTTTAGTACTTACTTTAAAAATAGGTACACTTATATGTATCCTCACGAATCGAGCAATACTATGTTATTTCCTCTCCTTGTATTAGTACTATTAACTTTGTTAATTGGATCAATAGGAATTTCTTTTAACGGAGGAGTAATATATTTGGATCTATTATCAAAATGGTTGACTCCATCAACAACCTTTTTTCATCAGAAATTGAATTCTTCTGAAGATTGGTATGGATTTTTATCAAACGCTCTTTTTTCAGTAAGTATAGCTCTTTTCGGACTATTGATAGCATCTATTTTTTATGGATCTATTTATTCATCTTTCAAAAACTTAGGCTTAATTAACTTTTTTTTAAAAAGAGGTCCTAAAAGAATTATTCTGGACAAAATAAAAGGTGTGATATACAATTGGTCATATAATCGTGGTTATATAGATATTTTTTATACTGGGATTTTCACCATGAGTATAAGAGGGTTAGCCGAGCTAACTCAGTTTTTTGATAAATATCTAATTGATGGAATTCTAAATGGGGTTGGTATTGCAAGTTTCTTTATGGGCGAAGGGATAAAATATATAGGAGGTGGACGAATCTCATCTTATTTATTCTTATATTTTTCTTATGTATCAATCATATTATTCATTCTTTTCTTTTGCTCTTCTTTCAGTCTTCCCAATTCCCAATTCTTTTGATGGGTCTCCAGATCAGAATATTCGTAAACTGGGCTATCTTGATAGCGTGCCTCTTTAAAGTGAAATTCATCCTTTGTTTTTTCCTTTCCATTCACTCGGATCTCTTCCGTTTCATCTATTTTGTCCAGATCCTCCCTTTCTTTCGAAAAAAGGGAAGGGTTTTCTTCGGTGGATCCCTCTTGTTCCTGTTTAGTCTCCTTCATTTCGGAAGTTGTTTCTACATCGCTTTCTTCCTTTCTTTCTCCCCCTTCTTCCGTTTCTGAGGTTTCTTTCTCTTTCAGTTTCTTAGTGACAATAGGCGACGGCATTCTGCCTAAATAGTAGACACAGGTGATAAATAAGAGAATACTAAAGATTCGAGCCATAGAATTTCTCAATTCTGACACAAGATACTTATTAGATCGAATAGAATGATTTTGCCGTATCCAGAATAATACCAATCCAACCCATTTCATGAATAAAATGTGACCAATTAACCAACCAACAAAACTACTTGTTAAAAATAACATATTGTTGTTGCATCGAAACATA